GCCTATCCTCTCTTTTCTGTTCGTATTTAAGGAGATCGAAACTGATCTAACATCAGAATCTTAGGAGGACTCTTCAGACCAGACAAAAAATCAAAAATTGTCAGCAAGGTTGTTTCTTTATTTGTTCTTTATTTAAAACTTAAAAAAAGATTTTAAATAAAAAAATTCCAAAAATTTCTTTTTTTATACAATACATAGGTCGTCGATTCGGCAGTGGATAAAAAAAAGGAGAGGGGAGATACCTATCTTTCCAGTAAATGGTTCAAATAAGTTTATCCTTATGAGTGTTCTACATCGGATAAATTCCCAATTCTTCCTTTTTTTTTATCATTTTGAAACCATTTCGGTACTAACGTAGTGGTAGAAAGAGTACCATGCTATGCTGTGCCTGGACTTCAAACAATTTATCTTTAACCATGTAAAAGACCTCAACATTATTGGTTGATAGAAAATCAAAGTTCATTTACCAATTAGTCACGAAATGCTATGGTTCTTACATAGGATTTATGAATGAAATCCAATTCCGAAGTAATTCGTTGAGATTGTGCACCCCCCCTTTTTCCTATTTCTGCTATAAAAAAGAAGAAAGAAATATAAAGAAAGTGCAGCCGGTGAAATCCAACCTATTCTTGAAATACACAACTCGCACACACTCCCTTTCCAAAAAAAATCAATACACCCAGCACTATGCTTAGATTTATTGGATTTGTTGCTAAAATATCGGTATTAAACTCAAAACTCCCAGCGGATGGCCAGTGTCCCACGGAAACAAAAGAATCGGTTCTATTTTTCATATGCTCTCCTCTTATAGATAGGACTAACAAAGAACAGAGTTCTTTTTTTATCACTCCGCTCGCCCCCCCTTTTTTTTTTTACATTTTGATTCTACGATAAAATTCCACATTAAACAAAAGGATTTGCAAATAAAAGAGCTAATGCCACGACCAGTCCATAAATTGTTAAAGCTTCCATAAAAGCCAGACTAAGCAATAAAGTACCTCGTATTTTACCCTCTGCTTCTGGTTGTCTCGCAATACCTTCTACAGCTTGGCCCGCAGCAGTACCTTGACCAACCCCAGGTCCAATAGAAGCAAGCCCTACAGCCAATCCAGCAGCAATAACGGATGCAGCAGAAATAAGTGGATTCATGGTAAGTTCCTCGCACCAAAAAAAGAAATGGTTAATGATACAACCAACCAATGAATTAGTACTTAATCTACTTCTACTTTGACTATTTACTTTACTACACTTATCACTTATTTTTTCTTTTTTAATCTTTCTCACTAAAATATATCGGGTCGAAGTAGCTAAAAACTTCAAAAGGAAATCAGAATATTACTGAATTGTCAGAACTACTTCGATATACCGTTTTTCCTTTCTACCCATGACGGAGTTTTATGTAAATAGATATGTTTACGGTTTTAGTCATTGCATTTTCTTGTTTCTAAACTCTTCTATTCTTTTCTTTCATTCAATCATTCAATTCACAATCACAGACAAGATAGAAAAAGGACTGATAAGGGAATCCATCTAAATGCAGTGGGCTAGAAAAAAAGAGATTAGGGGTAATTGCTATCTAACTAGTAAATAACATATACTTTTTTTCTTCCATAACGTAAATCACCTGCATTTTTTATTCTATTAAATCCTATTCTGGAACCATTCTTCGAAACATACACAAGGATTGATACTATAGGCATTACATATATGTAGTAGGGACCCCTAACTGTTCTTCATAGATATATTAGCTATTTCCGTTTTATTCTACAACCCAGTGAATTATATTTCACCCCCCGCATTGCTTTAATTGGGATAAGCTTCCAAAAAGACTATTTCAAAAGTGAGTCAATGATGACCTTCCATGGATTCACCTATATAAGCCGCAGCCAAAGTTGCAAAAATCAGAGCTTGAATACCACTTGTAAATAATCCAAGAAACATGACAGGTATAGGAACTACTGAAGGCACTAAAGAAACAAGAACAACAACTACTAATTCATCAGCCAATATATTCCCGAAAAGTCTAAAACTAAGAGATAAAGGTTTTGTAAAATCTTCTAGGATATTAATTGGCAAAAGTATTGGAGTTGGTTGAATGTATTTCCCGAAATATCCCAATCCTTTTTTGCTAAGACCGGCATAGAAATATGCCGCTGACGTGGGTAAAGCTAAAGCAACAGTAGTATTTATATCATTCGTGGGCGCAGCTAACTCCCCATGAGGTAACTTTATGATTTTCCAAGGTAAAAGAGCACCTGACCAGTTAGAAACAAAAATAAATAGGAACATCGTTCCAATAAATGGAACCCAAGGACCATACTCCTCCCCAATCTGAGTTTTGCTCAAGTCTCGAATAAATTCAAGGACATATTCGAAGAAATTCTGACCGTCGGGCGGAATGGTTTGTGGATTCCGAACAGCTACGATGACTGAACCTAATAAGATAGCAATTACAACCCAAGAAGTGATAAGTACTTGGGCATGAATTTGTAAACCTCCTATTTGCCAATATAAATGTTGGCCTACTTCTACACCTGATATATCGTATAACCCTTTGAGTGTTTTAATGGAACATGGTATAATATTCATATTGTCCTCTAACAGAAATCGAACTTCAAAAAAGGAATTATTTTGATTCAACTATCTCTTTATCAATTCATCTACGTTCATTCATGAATTTCAGTTATGAATCGTATATTTAGGATCCCGAGAAATCACATAAAAAAACACCAATCATTTTATCTTTTTTATTCAATATTCAAAACATAGTTCAAACTCCAACAAAGAGAGTTCGCCAAAAACGAACGAATCTTCTTCTTCTTAATGATAAGATAATCAACCATTTTTTATATAACTAGAACGGCCCTCACAAATTGCAGATGCTAATTTGGTAAGAATCAATCGAATCGAAGCTATAGCATCATCGTTGGCTGGAATAGAAATATCTGCAAGATCTGGGTCACAATTTGTATCGATTAAACAAATCGTCGGAATACCCAAAATGACACATTCTCGAAGAACCGTATATTCTTCTTGCTGATCAACGATAATTACAATATCAGGCAATCCCGTCATATATTTGATCCCACCCAGATATGTTTGCAAGGTAGATAACTTTCTCTTCAACATTGCTGCATCTCCTTTGGGAAGACGGTTGAGTTTCCCCATCTTTTGTTCTGCTCTTAAATCCCTGAACTTCTGAAGTCTTGTTTCTGTAGTAGACCAATTCGTTAACATACCACCAAGCCATTTTTTATTAACATAATGACATCGAGCCCTTATTGCTGCTGATGCTACTAAATCCGCTGCTTTCTTTTTGGTGCCAACTATTAAGAATTTTTTTCCCCTACTTGCTGCATCAAAAACTAAATCGCAGGCTTCTGATAAAAAACGAGCAGTTATAGTAAGATTTGTAATATGAATACCTTTACGCTTTGCAGAGATGTAAGGAGCCATTCTAGGATTCCATTTCTTAGTACCATGACCAAAATGAACTCCTGCTTCCATCATTTCTTCCAAATTGATGTTCCAATATCGTCTTCCCATTTTCCCACACTTTCTCTTTTTTTTTCAAAGAGATTCAGTACCCTGTGAAATAAAGAATTGTTCCGACGGAACTTTCTACCAGGATTGACCCTTGATCTACGACCCAAACCATGAATTTCATTCATGATTTTTTATTTCATTGATTACAAAATTTATAAAAAGAATTCTTTATGGTGTAACAAAATATCTCTCATTTCTAACGCAAATAGATTTTTCCTTTTGATTTTCAAATGAATGTTTTTGTCTTGCTTTGAACGATGTACTAATTTTTTGAATCCGGTACCAACCGGTATAATCCCCCCCAGAACAACGTTCTCTTTCAGGCCTTTCAACCAATCAATACGACCTCGTAGAGCAGCTTTTGCTAAAACTCGAGCAGTTTCTTGAAAACTCGCTTCGGATATGAAACTTTGAGTATTCAGAGATGACTTTGTTATTCCCAATAAGATTGCCCGATAACAGATCGCTTCGTCCAAAACACGCCCTGCTCGCTCTGCTCGCAACAATCCAATCAATTCCCCAGGTAAAAAAACATTAGACATTCCATCTTCTGAAACCAACACTTTTGATGTTACTTGACGTACAATAATCTCTATATGTCTATTATGGATCTGTACCCCCTGAGATCGATAAACCTTTTGGATCTTATTAACCAAAGAGATACGACTTTGGGCTATGGTTAGTTCAGCTCCAATCAAAAATCCCCAGGGGATCCCAAGAATCCTTCGGATACGTTCGTCCCAACCTTCAACTCTTCTTTCGAGGTTCATCGATATTGAATCAATTGAACGAACTTCTAAGATTTGTTCCACTTTTGGAAGACCTTGCGTTATGTCACCGGATCTCGATTTTTCATATATAAATGTAATTAATGTATCTCCTTCATAAAAGGTTTCCCCATAATGGCCATGAACAGTTGCTCCTGGAGTGACCAAATAGGGCTTAGCTGATCTTATAACTAAAGAGTCAACATGAACAATGAAAATTTGACCAGATTTTTTAATGCGTGATCCGTATTTCAATAGACATAAATTTTCACAAAAGAATTGTCCAAGGTTAATTATTTTCCATGCTTCTTCACAATAATCGTGATGGAAAAAACACCAATTCAAATGGTATGAATTCCAAATGATGTTACTGCATGGATCGGGATTATAGATCCTCCTATTTTCATCTAGAAAAAAGTATTGAAATGGAAGTACTTGAAGCACTTGGAAAGTCTGTTGAAAATTTTCAAGTAACAAATATTTCTTTAAAAAGACTTGATTAAAAGTTCTTAAAAAGTAAGATGAACAAAGATTTACTATTTTAGGTACAATAGTACCTAAAGGGCCCCACAAATCCCTAATTGAAGTCGTGGGATCCAATTCTTTTGTCGCATTATTATATCTCGAAGTATTGAAGGGGCTAATTCGATAACAACTGGATGATGACAAAATTCTGAAAGATTGGCA